TAAGATATCTTTATAACAATATAAGGATAAGGTTAAAATATTAATATAAAACAATAAATAACAGATACAAATATTAAATCGAGGTACCCATTTTATGATAACTCTCAACAGCTTCCCCTCAATTTTTGTGCCTTTAGTGGGCTTAGTATTTCCGGCAATTGCAATGGCTTCTTTATCTCTTTATGTTCAAAAAAACAAGATTTTTTAGATACGATAAGGACAAATCTTATCTTTTTTTTTTTTTTCAAGACTTACTTGGATCATAACACGGATATCTATTTAGTAGAATATGGTCTAACATGTGTCGTCCTTCGGGCATAAGCTCTTATGTATGTGTAAATATGATATATGGTTAAATGAATTATAACTATTTTCACGGGATCGGGGAGAATTTCTGAAATGTAAAGTCAATATATCTATATGTATTAGGAAATCATATGAATATGAATATGAAAAGGATGTTATTATTTTAGTTGGGATCTAAGAAATTCGATGAATTACCCCTAAAGGTTCACATCATAATAGTGCTGGTTGATGAGAGTTACTTCGGAAACAAAAAAAAAAATAAAATTTATTTTTGTTATTCTCCCAATTCCAATAAAATGCAACTAGGTCTAGTTATAGTATGAGTTGGCGATCAGAACGTATATGGATAGAACTTATAGCGGGGTCTCGAAAAACAAGTAATTTCTGCTGGGCCTTTATTCTTTTTTTAGGTTCATTAGGGTTTTTATTGGTTGGAACGTCCAGTTATTTTGGTAGGAATTTTATATCTTTATTTCCTTCTCAGCAAATAATTTTTTTTCCACAAGGGATCGTGATGTCTTTCTATGGGATCGCAGGTCTTTTTATTAGCTCCTATTTGTGGTGTACAATTTCGTGGAATGTAGGTAGTGGTTATGATCGATTCGATATAAAAGAGGGCATAGTGTGTATTTTTCGTTGGGGATTCCCTGGAAAAAATCGTCGCATATTCCTCCGATTCCTTATGAAAGACATTCAGTCCATCAGAATAGAAATTAAAGAGGGTATTTATGCTCGGCGTGTCCTTTATATGGAAATCAAAGGCCAGGGGGCCATTCCCTTGACTCGTACTGATGAGAATTTGACTCCACGAGAGATTGAGCAAAAAGCTGCTGAATTGGCCTATTTCTTGCGTGTACCAATTGAAGTATTTTGAAAAAAGGAACTGAAGAATGAATACTTTGCAAGAGAGAAAAAACTCAAGAATCCTCCTTTTTTTCTATAGCATAACTTAGAACGCTTATTCGAGCCAAAGAAAACGTATACGAAACAATTCTAAAATCTAAAACAAAATTGTTTGTGTCCACAATTTTTTTTTTTTTTCGAAATATTTTTTATTTTGATAGAACGGGAGTTCTTTCGTCTCAAAATCCGACTACTATTAATTTGAAGTGGGCTCTTTTTTATTCTATTTCTGTATTCTTTCTAAATTCAAGGACTAACCACTGTAAAATAAAAACCCGGAAATAGATTCATGGGCTCGATGACTTGTAAGAGAACTTATGCTTGATAGAAATATTAGTATCGTATATAGTCGACGAATGAGGTGCGTTCATTAAAAAAAAAAATCACAGACGAAAAAATGGAAAAAAAGAAAGTATTCATTTTCCTTCTATATCTTGCATCTATAGTATTTTTGCCTTGGTGGATCTCTCTCTCATTTAATAAAAGTCTGGAATCTTTGGTTACTAATTGGTGGAATACTAGGCAATCCGAAATTTTTTTGAATGATATTCAAGAAAAGAGTATTCTAAAAAAATTCATAGACTTAGAGGAACTCCTACGTTTGGACGAAATGATAAAGGAATACCCGGAAACACATTTACAAAGTCCTCGCATCGAAATCTACAAAGAAACGATCGAATTGATCAAGATGCACAACAAGGATCGCATCCATACAATTTTACACTTCTCGACAAATATAATCTGTTTCGTTATTCTAAGTGGTTATTCTATTCTAGGTAATGAAGAACTTGTTATTCTTAACTCTTGGGTTCAAGAATTCCTATATAACTTAAGCGACACAATAAAAGCTTTTTCTATTCTTTTATTAACTGATTTATGTATAGGATTCCATTCGCCCCACGGTTGGGAATTAATGATTGGCTCTGTCTACAAAGATTTTGGATTTGCTCATAATGATCAAATTATATCCGGTCTTGTTTCTACCTTTCCAGTCATTTTAGATACAATTTTTAAATATTTGATCTTTCGTTATTTAAATCGTGTATCTCCTTCACTTGTAGTGATTTATCATTCAATGAATGACTGAAAAATGATCAAACGATCAAATTATATTATTTGTTACTTTGTACATAAGCAAAACATTAAAAATTGTACTTATTCTTTCTACCCATACAAGGGATTCCTCCAATATTCCAGTAAAATTATTTAAGTAAATAGCAAAATTATAGATAGGGAACTATACTAGTGACCTACCTAATTTTATTGTAGAAATTTTCGGGATCAATGATTG